AAGGGGATAGGGCTAAGCGGAGCGAAAAGGGTTTTCCATGAGATGGGAAATGAGAACTATTAGCCCCACACGAGGTTTGTGAATAAGTGATTGTCTGATAATGAGCAAGGAATATCCGTCTTTCTGCTAAACAGGATCTATTGAACTCATAATTCATTAGATACTTTTTATGAATGTCAACTAAGTATCGTAAGTAAATGGATCCCGGTTGTTCAATCATTTGATAACCAGAGTCATTCTTTGATAAACGATCACTATGAGTCAGACTCAATAGAATTTGATCAATCCTTTTTTCCGTCGTTAAGGTGGAGAACTGAACCAAGAATTCTCTTTCTTCATCATCAATCGAATCACTGTTCGCGACCCAGGATTCTATTTTATCATCAATCCAATCACCGTTCACGTTTTTTCTTTTTCTTATCAATGAATAGATCTCTTTACTTGTACGACTTAGATGTCTCGTATTTCTCGAAAAAGTGATTCGATTGATGGGATTTGGTATGATACTGATGAGATCGATGAGATTGATATTCAAATATTTCTTCTTAGAACGTATTGATTTGACCCCATAAGCGGGACCACCACCCAATAGCATGTTGCCGCCAGAAGCAGAATCCCGTATTTCTTCCAGAGAATCTCCTAATTGTTCCAGAGCAACTAGAAAGAGATTCTTTAACCAGAAAGAATTCAGTTCAGATGTAGGATACCTATCCAGAAGTTTTCGCAACTCAATCATGTATGATGGAATCATCAAAGATTTGATCTTTTCTAACTCTGTCTGTAACTCACTAGAGGCTCGGAAAACAAAGAGAAGATGTGTACGAACGAGATATCCAGCAACAAGAAGAAGGAAAAGAATTGAATAGAGGAACTCCCAAGCATTTGGTGATCTCAGATGTGTCCATATCAATGGAATGGGTGACTCATTATTTCGATGAATCATTTCTTCGGACAGAAGAAGATTCTGTAAACACTTACTCGAACTCTCACTTATCAGATTCCGTTGTGGAAGAATCGACCACCACTTTTTCTGAGGAATTGGCCATGATATATCTGATCCATGCATAATATCATGAAAAACGGACACAAAATTTTGACTGCCACTTAGGGAATATTGAAAGGGAATATTCAATATCAAATAAATATTGTTTTTTAAGGTGAAATAAAGATATTTACACCCCGTCCAAGTAAGGAACCATGGCATATAGGTTTGGAACAAATTCCATTTTGAGAGATTTGAAAAAGCACTATCTCGTTGAAGGGTTCTACCTACTTCCCCCTTCTCAACATTTTTCTTTAGACAAAGACTCAGTTCTTTCCTCTTTCCGGACGGCACATATTTCTCAAAACATGGAGTGTGAATCAAACCCATGTTTGAATTGAAACGGAGATAGTGATGCAAGTTTTTTCCTTCTGAATCAGATAGATTCATATCTGAAAGAAACTGACAATAAGTTCTTTCAAAATTGACTATTTGTTCCTCTATTACAGGTGTTCCAGAAATGTCTGCAATCGAGTAAATAGGAACGGATGGATCGGATCGAATTGAAAAATGGAAAGATTTGTACAAGTTATACGTTTCGTTACCACTTTGTGGAACATTGTTAGGTATGAATATGCCAGATACCTGTGACTCAATTGGTGAAATAGTCTCTCTCTCTCCCAAAACATGTTTTTTTTTACCGAAACACAAAGAAAATATTTTGTTGCGAATACACAAGATATTGGGGAATTGTGCATATGTAAAATCATAATTATGGATACGGGTCTTTTCCCCATAAAAATGGAATCCTTTGTTACAATAGAACCAGAAGCGATGGGGATGATTCAAGAATTGAAGTCTATTTGCTCTATAAAAAGAAGATATCAATGAACTTTTCTGAGGATTCAACCAATTGTTTCGATCGTGGGATATCAGTGATAAATAGGAATCCGTGTTCTCAAAGGATTTCCTGCGATTTTTTCTAGTACGGAATGAGTCAATCATGCACTTTTGTATCTTGTTGAACAAAAAAGGTAATATTGTTCCTGTATTGATTAAAAATTTCGATCTTTGGGAAGTATCATGATCATACAATAAGAAGGGTTTCAATTTATTCAAATAAACGATTTGAACACCTATTGATTCTAACAACTGATTGCCGGGTTGATCATTCAGACCTTTCAATTCATAGATGCGGATTTCGGCCCTATGAATGGAGATATTCCCGAGACTCACAACGAAAAAAGGAAGTGACTTAGATAAAAAGAGAAGCGACTTGGACAAAAGGAGAAGTGACTTGGACAAAAAGAAACGAAGTGACTTGGACAAATCTTGTTTGTCGATAACCTCGGACCAATCAATCGAATATTGATTAATACGTAATCGATCGAACATTACTTGAAAACGGTGTTTCTGCTCAGAAACGAAATGCTCCAAGTGTTCCTGGAAATTCTTGCTTCCATTGGAGCATTTGTATCTATATACATTAGGATCCATATTCGTGGATCTCTCGGTTCGAGAAATAAGAGGATCGAACCACTTCTTCTTAATCTTTTTAATCTTTTTCAAATTGGATAAATGTTGGTTGATCTTATCTATTATTATAGTTAGATGATTCAGAATATCATTTCCTATTGGGTGCTTTTGAATTCCATATGCGAAGTTGCAATCGGGTCGATTCATTAAAAGGAATCGATTCAATACATTTCTTATGTACCCATAGGTACTATATTGGATTTGAATCTGATTTCGGATCAATCTATATTGATGGATCGCCTCCATTATGTTGTTGTGAGCAAATACCGCTATTTTTGGTTTTGGATCTTCCAAATCATTCCCGCAGGAGATCCGGACCGATTTTTTTTTTATCTTTCGATAAAAAGATTCATTCTCTTCATAAAAAATAGAAGATAGAACCAATAAAGATTTCTTTTTCGATTCATCCCCGGAGTTGAATACCTCATTCAATAATTTTCCGTAGGAATCAATAGACAAGCCAAATTCCTTATTATGATAGGCTAAACCCGGCTCGGTTATTGATAGAGTGAATAGATCTGCCATTTCTTGAAATGTCTCTTCTAATTCAAACTCGTGGTGCAACCTGTATCCCCTTTTGTTCCGATCATGGAATAGATGAAATAAATCAAAAAATGCATTTTCGTTCAAGAATGAAATCCTATTGGAACTGTCCATATCCGGTTCATCCTTCGGAACCATATCCCATCCCGGATCTGCTGCAATCGAATGAACTGAGGAGGTATTTTGTAAATACGTAATTATCTTGAATATATCAACTATTTCTTTATTTTCCGATCGCCTCGAAGGGACAAAAGAAACACCTTGTTGTTTCTTCAACAATTTCTGATCTATAGTCGACCTCTCGGTAGGATTCAAACCCAGATGAAGTTCTGACCATCTATCAGAGAAAAAAGAACGAATTGATCTTGTAGGATTCCCAAGAAATTCTTCTATTTCTTCTGGAAGCAGCTGATTATTCATCTGCTTCTCACGTTCCGGGAATAGCCGAGCCATTGAGGAATATCCGGAAAGGTATTTTGAGAATCTATCTGATTTTATCTCTGTTCGTTCCGTTTGAAGAAAGGAAGTATCTAAAAGAATTGATCTTTCTTTTAGTTGCTGAATCTCCGTTTGATTGATCAATGTGTGATATTCCGAACCCTCATTACTAATGGAATTGAAAGGATCTATGGATTGATCAGAAAATCCTTTCGATTGGCTAGAATCCGTTACTTGAAAGAAAATGGATCTTATGGAATCATATTGAATATTTGACGATACATTCCGTACCTTGCTAAAAACCCGATTCCTGTTTACCAACCATGCATTGTCTAACCAAATCAAATTCTCTCTCGAGACGTTCCTCAAAAAATCCGATTTGTGCCGATTCTTCCCCCCAATAACGAAGAGATCTTGGCGGAATTGCCACATATGAAATTGAGCGCAATTTTGCAAAAAAATACCCCCCTTGTTTCTCGAGAGGAGAAGGGAAACATGTTCAATCTCGTTTGATTGAATAGTCTCCTCAGCTCCTTGTTGTTTGAAGAACCCCCCCTCATCAATTGGTCTTTTTTCACGAAAAGCAGGCATGAGATAACAAATCAAATGTTTCACTAAAATTTCGAATAGCTGTCCCGAATTCAAGTTGATTATGTTTCGCTTCTTACTCGGAGAAAGGCGGTCAAAGAATTTCCAATCATGGTCCTTGCGGATCGGATCATTCGTATAGGATACAAAAAAAAACTCCAGATATTTTATATCTTTCTCTTTGAATGAGATCTCAATTCCAGCTGCAATTTCATTCGATATCTTACAGCCGGAATTCCTCTTTTTTACGATCGCATTCCTCCATCGCCGCGAACCCCAGTTAGATTCAGACATGATACACTTTTTAGTTATTGGAAGAACCCAAGTACTTTCTTTCGGATCCATGAAACAACTCTCATAGATCTTTTTCCCTTTTGGAAGATACAGGAGCGAAACAATCAACCTATTGAGATTGGAAGACCAAAAGGATTCTTTCAATGTATAATTTGGGGGTCCAATGGAACGCAGAGGTTTAGGAAGAAGCCCCATCAAATAGATATTTTTTCTTTCGACCCTATTTCGATTGTATATAAGGACCGCTACTACAAGTACAAGCAGTACTACACCTTTGATCGTGCAATGTCGACGAATTGAACCCTGTGAATCACGTGAAATTAGGACACTCAAAGTTCGGGAATCAAAAAGTTTTATAAAGCGCTCTTGGCGGAAAAAAAAGGAAGTGAAAGATTTCACCGAATCGGGTTGGATCCATGAATCCAAGAAATCGTGAGAATTCTTGATTTCTCTCAATTCGAAGATCCAGGATTTGAATTGATGTCCTCTCATTTCATTGATTCCTCCTAAAGAATCCAAAAGAATCTAAGTGAATTGAATTTGGGTCACTTGCGATGTACAATGACCCCAGTGAAGCATCCATGGCTGAATGGTTAAAGCGCCCAACTCATAATTGGCGAATTCGTAGGTTCAATTCCTGCTGGATGCAGGCCAACGGGGACATTCAATAAGGCTAGTTCCACTGGCTCCGTATCAATGGAATCTCATCATCCATACATAACGAATTGGTATGGTATATTCATACCAACCATAACATATGAAGAGTAAGAACTAGAATTCTTATCGATACTGGAACTCGTGGGGAAGAAAGTAGATTTATGGATGGAATCAAATATGTAGTCTTTACAGAAAAAAGTATTCGGTTATTGGGGAACAATCAATATACTTCTAATGTCGAATCAGGATCAACTAGTAATGTCGAATCAGGATCAACTAGTAATGTCGAATCAGGATCAACTAGTAATGTCGAATCAGGATCAACTAGGACAGAAATAAAGCATTGGGTCGAACTCTTCTTTGGCGTCAAAGTAATAAATAGTCATCAACTACCCGGGAAAGGGTAGAAGAATGGGACCCATTATGGGACATACAATGCATTACAGACGTATGATCATTACGCTTCAACCGGGTTATTCTATTTTACCTCTTATAATCATTTAAGTAAAAAAAAAAAGAAAAAAAAAATACTAAATAACACGGCGATACATTTATACAAAACTTCTACCCCGAGCATACGCAAAGGATCCGTAGACAGTCAAGTGAAATCCAATCCGCGAAATAATTTGATCTATGGACAGCATCGCTGTGGTAAAGGTCGTAATTCCAGGGGAATCATTACCGCAGGGCATAGAGGAGGAGGCCATAAGCGTCTATACCGCAAAATAGATTTTCGACGGAATGAAAAAGACATATCTGCTAGGATCGTAACCATAGAATATGACCCTAATCGAAATGCATACATTTGTCTCATACACTATGGAGATGGTGAGAAAGGATATATTTTACATCCCAGAGGGGCTATAATTGGAGATACCATTGTTTCCGGTACAGAAGTTCCTATATCAATGGGAAATGCCCTACCTTTGAGTGCGGTTTGAACTATGGATTTACGTAATTGGAAGTAACCAATTGGGTTTACGACGAAACCTAGAAATTGATCACTGATCCAATTTGAGTACCTCTACGGGATAGACCTCAACAGAAAACTGAAGAGTAACGGCAGCAAGTGATTGAGTTCAGTAGTTCCTCATATAAAATTATTGACACTCCAGATATGGTAATATGGAGAAGACAAAATTGTTTGAAGCACGGACAGAAGCGGAAGCGACCCTTGTTTCAAAGAGAAGAGGATGGGTTATTCACATTTCATTTGATGGTCAGAGGTGAATTGAAAGCTAAGTGGTGGTAATTCTAAAAATTCCCCCGGGGAAAAATAGAGATGTCTCCTACGTTACCCGTAATATGTGGAAGTAGCGACGTAATTTCATAGAGTCATTCGGTCTGAATGCTACATGAAGAACATAAGCCAGATGACGAAACGGAGAGACCTAGGATGTATAAGATCATAACATGAGTGATTTGGCAGATTTGTATTCCTATATATCCACTCATGTGGTACTTCATCACACGATTCATATAAAATCCATCTGTCTAGATATCATCATATAATATATATATATACATCCGGAAAGCCGTATGCTTTGGAAGAAGCTTGTACGGTTTGGGAAGGGGTTTTTATTGATCAAAAAGAAAAATCTACTTCAACCCATATGCCCTTAGGCACGGCCGTACATAACATAGAAATCACACTTGGAAAGGGTGGACAATTAACTAGAGCAGCAGGTGCTGTAGCGAAACTGATTGCAAAAGAGGGTAAATCGGTCACATTAAGATTTCCATCTGGGGAGGTCCGTTTGATATCCAAAAACTGCTCAGCAACAGTCGGACAAGTGGGTAATGTTGGGGCGAACCAGAAAAGTTTGGGTAGAGCCGGATCTAAGTGTTGGCTAGGTAGGCGTCCTGTAGTAAGAGGGGTAGTTATGAACCCTGTAGACCATCCCCACGGGGGTGGTGAAGGGAGGGCCCCGATTGGTAGAAAAAAACCCACAACCCCTTGGGGTTATCCTGCGCTTGGAAGAAGAAGTAGGAAAAGGAATAAATATAGTAATAGTTTTATTATTCGTCGCCGTAAATAGGAATATTCAAAATCAAATAAATATTGTTTTTTACTCGTCTTTTCAAAAAAAAAAAAAGGGGGGGGGGAATAATAGGCCGTGACACGTTCACTAAAAAAAAATCCTTTTGTAGCTAATCATTTATTGGAAAAAATAAAGAAGCTTAACATGAGAGAGGAAAAAGAGATAATAGTAACTTGGTCCCGGGCATCTACCATTATACCCACAATGATCGGCAATACAATTGCCATTCATAATGGAAAGGCGCATTTACCTATTTATATAACGGATCGTATGGTGGGTCAAAAATTAGGAGAATTTGCACCTACTCTTACTTTCCAGGGACACGCGAGAAACGATACTAGATCTCTCCGTTAATAAAATAAAGTGAAATAGGTGCTCATCGTTCATTGGCGGGAGGCGAACCTTATCTTATGTCAAAGTGGAGAAAGTGGAAGAAGACCTTGAAAAAGCAGAAGATGAAGAGGAGCTCAAGTACACAAGTACAAGCTTTAGCTCAACGTATACGTATGTCTGCTCACAAAGCACGAAGAGTCATTGATCAGATTCGTGGGCATTCCTATGAGAAAACACTTATGTTACTGGAACTCATGCCTTATCGAGCATTTTATCCCATTTTTAAACTGGTTTATTCTGCAGCAGCAAATGCTAGTCACAATAAAAGTTTCAACGAAGCTGATTCAGTCATTAGTAAAGCCGAAGTCAATGGGGGTACTATCGTGAAAAAGTTAAAACCCAGGGCTAGAGGACGTAGTTATCCGATAGAAAGACCCGCCTGTCATATAATTATTGTATTGAAGGATAGCTCTAAAAAGAAAACAGATCAGGATATATTTTTAGAAACAAAAAATGTATGGAGAGATCCTATAATAGAAAGATATATAGAGAAGGAGAGAGAGAGAGAAAAAAAAAGATGGGTCAAAAAATAAATCCACTCGGTTTCCGCCTTGGCGAAAACCAAAGTCATCGTTCCCTTTGGTTCGCACAACCAAAAAGTTATTACATAGGTCTCCAGGAAGATGAAAAAATACGGGATTGTATCAAGATATATGTACAAAAAAATATAAGAGTATCTTCAAGTTTCGAAGGAATTGGAATTGCACATATAGAGATTCAAAAAAAAATGGACTTGATCCAGGTCATAATCTATATTGGATTCCCAAATTTGTTAATAGAAGGCCAAACACGAGGAATCGAAGAATTGCAGATCAATGTACAAAAGGGGCTTCATTCTGTGAATCGGAGACTTAACATTGCTATTACAAGAGTTGCAAAACCTTATGGACAACCTAATATTCTTGCAGAATATATAGCTCTACAATTAAAGAATAGGGTTTCGTTTCGAAAGGCAATGAAAAAAGCTATTGAATTAACTGAACAAGCAGACACAAAAGGAATTCAAGTGGAAATTGCTGGGCGTATCGACGGAAAAGAAATTGCACGTGTCGAATGGATCAGAGAAGGTAGGGTTCCCCTCCAAACCATTCGAGCTAAAATTGATCATTGTTCCTATACAGTTCGAACTGCCTATGGGGCATTGGGCATCAAAATTTGGATATTTGTAGACGAGCAATAATGGACCCTTCCTTTGCTTGCCATTCTATTCAGTGATAGAACAAAAACTACAAACTATTCCTTTTCACTTCAATAAAAAAAAAAATGAAAAATGAGCAATTCTAATTCTATAAGGTTGAATAAAAATTCGATTGACCTTTTGGTGGAACTGCTATGCTTAGTGTGTGACTCGTTGGTTTTTTATTTAAAGTTGGGATTCAAAAAACAGACCAGCCCCTAACTAATAACTATAAGAACTAGTAACCAACTCATTGCTTTGTATTATCGAGATCCAAGGAAGCAGTCGCCATATGATGTATCGATCATATAGTTGTAGCAACTGAAATCTTTTTTTTTTTTTTCCATAAAGGAAAAATCCATTTATAGGTTGGAAAGAAAAATAGAGGGATGTGGGTAACTGGAAGGGCGAGAGAAAGAGAGAAGGAGAATCTCCATGATATATGATTCCAATATGTATGGTCTATCAATCACATCATATCATAAAAGGCAGTGTGATAAAGCATCAATACTGATTCGTCCATAATTAGATGAATACGGTTCATAAGAAAAATACAAATAATAAAGAGCCCCGAGTCAATAGAGACTGAGGAGATTGGCTCGGGAACGAATTTAATTAGGAGCTCCATTGCATAGTTCAGGCCTAGCCATTAATGGAAAAACTATGGGAACGACGAAACCTGTGACTGCGGAAGATTCTATTGAAAACGAATCCTAATGATTCATTGGGTGGGATGGCGGAATCAACCAGGAACCAATTAATTTCTTCTGATAGGTCATGGGTTCACCCTACGAATGAAGCAAATATGGAAAGAGTCAATATTCGCCCGCGAAACCATTATTGGATTGCAGTATTTTGACAGATTCGGTAAAGGTCAAGGATTCATTTTCAAAAGAAAGGCATTATCCCATATAAATAAAATAGAAATATCCGTCTAGCCATATATACTATATACTATACGGATTCCCGTGTGACAGATTAAATATCAATAAATTCCATGATTCAGTGTATTATTCATTCAATAAATACATATACGTAATCTTATTGAATCGTTTCATTCGCGAGGAGCTGGATGAGAAGAAACTCTCATGTCCGGTTCTGCAGTAGAGATGGGATTGAGAAACAACCATCAACTATAACCCCAAAAGAACCAGATTCCGTAAACAACATAGAGGAAGAATGAAGGGAATATCTTATCGAGGCAATCATATTTGTTTCGGCAGATACGCTCTTCAGGCACTTGAACCCGCTTGGATCACATCTAGACAAATAGAAGCAGGACGACGAGCAATGACACGATATGCACGCCGTGGTGGAAAAATATGGGTACGTATATTTCCCGACAAACCCGTTACAGTAAGACCTACCGAAACACGTATGGGTTCGGGGAAAGGATCTCCCGAATATTGGGTATCTGTCGTTAAACCCGGTCGAATACTTTATGAAATGGGCGGAGTATCAGAAACTGTAGCCAGAGCAGCTATTGAAATAGCTGCGTGCAAAATGCCTATACGAACTCAATTCATTATCGCGTGATAGGTATGTGAAGGGTATTTGTGATGAAAAATACAATCGCAGATTTTTGGATTTCTGGGCAGACAATATTTCTCTCTTTTTCCTTTGCCTTTTGCATTGAAAGAGCAGATTCAAAAAAAAAAAATGATATGATTCAACCTCAGACCCATTTGAATGTAGCGGACAACAGCGGGGCTCGAGAATTGATGTGTATTCGAATCATAGGAGCTAGTAATCAACGATATGCTCATATTGGTGACGTTATTGTTGCTGTAATCAAAGAAGCAGTGCCCAATATGCCTCTCGAAAGATCAGAAGTGATCAGAGCTGTAATTGTACGTACATGTAAAGAACTCAAACGCGACAACGGTATGATAATACGATATGATGACAATGCAGCAGTTGTCATTGATCAAGAAGGAAATCCAAAAGGAACTCGAGTTTTTGGAGCGATCGCGCGGGAATTGAGACAGTTGAATTTCACTAAAATAGTCTCATTAGCTCCTGAAGTCTTATAAATACTAGTAGATGAGACCGTGATAGAGTATAGTCAGGTCTCTGAAATAGATCACGTTAGTAGATTGTGTCTCACGCATATACCTTTAATAATTAATTCATAAATAAATAAGAAAAAATGAAAAAAAAAAAAAAAGGAACATGTTGATTATATCAAAACTGGAAGGCACCCATAATTTTAGTTCGTCATGGGTAGGGACACTATTGCCGATATAATAACTTCTATAAGAAATGCTAACATGGATAAAAAAGGAACGGTTCGAATAGCATCTACTAATATCGCCGAAAACATTGTTAAAATACTTCTACAAGAAGGGTTTATTGAAAATGTTAGGAAACATAGGGAAAACAACAAATATTTCTTGGTTTCAACCCTGCGACATAGAAGGAATAGGAAAGGGACATATAGAAATATTTTAAAGCGTATCAGTCGTCCCGGTCTACGAATCTATTCCAACCATCAACGAATTCCTAGGATTTTGGGTGGAATGGGGGTCGTAATTCTTTCTACTTCTCGAGGTATAATGACAGATCGAGAGGCTCGACTAGAAAGAATTGGGGGAGAAATTTTGTATTATATCTGGTGATCCTTCTGGTATCCGAATTTGATCCGTAACTTGCTATTTGGGAAAAAGAGAGGAAAGACGAATTGTCTACTATTACTCCTCCTCCATTAGTTGATACTTCAAGGGGGTTACCTGGAATGAAAGAACAAAAATTGATTCACGAAGGTTTAATTACTGAATCACTTCCCAATGGTATGTTCCGAGTTCGTTTAGACAATGAAGATCTGATTCTAGGTTATGTTTCGGGGAGGATCCGACGGAGTTTTATCCGGATACTACCAGGAGATAGAGTCAAAATCGAAGTAAGTCGTTATGATTCAACTAGGGGACGTATAATTTATAGACTTCGCAACAAAGAGTCGAATGATTAGGTGGCTTTTTATTTGAATTTAAACATTCCTTTCATGGGAATACAATTCGAGGTTCAAAATTTCAAGAGACTTATTTTCTTCCAAGGAGTATATTTGGAATTAAGGAATAACAAATATGAAAATAAGGGCTTCCGTTCGTAAAATTTGTGAAAAATGTCGACTGATCCGTAGGCGGGGACAAATTATAGTAATTTGTTCCAATCCGAAACATAAACAGAGACAGGGGTAATCTTTCTAACAAGGGACTTTCTAAACGGTCCGATGTACAAATAAAGGATCTTTTTTGACATGAAATGGATATATCCGTATATCTCTGACTCATATTTATGAGATGATAAAATATGACAAAAGCTATACCAAGAATTGGTTCACGTAAGAATGGACGTAGAATACAAAAAGGAGTTATTCATGTTCAAGCGAGTTTCAACAATACCATTGTGACTGTTACAGATGTAATAGGTCGGGTGGTTTCTTGGTCCTCCGCTGGTACTTGTGGATTCAGAGGCACAAGAAGAGGGACACCATTTGCTGCTCAAACCGCAGCAGGAAATGCTATTCGTACGGCAGTGGATCGGGGTCTGCAACGAGCAGAAGTCATGATAAAAGGCCCTGGTCTCGGAAGAGATGCAGCATTACGAGCCATTCGTAGAAGTGGTATACTATTAAGTTTCGTACGTGACGTAACCCCTATGCCACATAATGGGTGTAGGCCTCCTAAAAAAAGACGTGTGTAGAAATCAAAATTGAATGGATTGCAATAGAAATAAATGATTCAATGATCTGATCAAACAATAATATTAGTATGGTTCGAGAAGAAGTAGCAGTATCCACTCGAACACTACAGTGGAAGTGTGTTGAATCAAGAACAGACAGTAAGCGTCT